TGCCCATGGGGACGGGGTAGCCCCGATTTCCATAGGTCCTTGGTTCGACCTCCTAATGAGAATTGAGGTCCTTGCGCGGGCGTCTCATCCCTAAGACTTGCTTGCTCTGTATGGAGTGCCCCGTGGTTCCTCGAGTGCCAGCCGCAGAGAGGAATGCCATCAACTAGGGCGCTATTGGCCACTAACCACTCGCTCGCCGGCCGCTCGGGCTCCGCGTTTCAAGTTCGTTATCCTAACCGTCTCCTCTGCTCCACCGGGAGCCTGGCCCCTTATTCTATCTTATCTACTGCCTTGCTCCTCGGCTCCCTACTGCTCCAGCCGCTCGCTGTAATAGCTTGCTTCTCGGGTGGCTCGCACCCCCGGGTGGTGCGGCTGAGCCAGAGTGGGCTCAGCAGTCGGCCTATGTTTCCGGGCGCACGCGTAAAGGCATGATTAGTTCCACAAATCTCACTGCACTGACCATAGTAAACTCCTTCTCGTTGTACCGAAATAGAGGTCTGATTTGAACGACCAGGTACAGCATCACATTTGACACCTGAGGAAGGTACAGCCCAACTATGAAGTACATCAGCAGATGTTACAATAATACGTAGATGAGTTTTGGCTGGTACGACCACTCTATTGTCCACTTCTAATAAACGTGATTGACCCAATTCTGGATCATCTTCTGGAATCGTATAACTGTCAAAAGTGAGTGACTGTTCATCGGAACTGTTATAGTCCGAATACTCATAAGGTTGGGTCGGCGCCCGCCTCCCCCCAAACTGTACTTGCGAGTTTCCCCGCAAAAAGCTCTCCACGCCTACTCTTAGAAAGAGCACTATTTTTCTTTAGTTAGGTAGTTCTCCCGACCGTAAGACCCTTTATGAGTAAGGGGAATCGAAGGCCGGGGAAAGTGGATTGGCAACAGGGGACCGTTTCTCACCCAGCCCTACCTACCCTATGTATTCGAGGGGGAGGCTGGAACCGAAAAAGACCTGGTTCCACACACATGAGACACGCAGAAGGTATGGGACGACCAGTTCACCACGGAAAGCGAATTCGATCCTATAGTCGTCTTCTTTGTTCGATAAATGCGCAGTGGGGAAAGGGATGCTAGTCGGCTCGGCGAAGGCCCCAATAGATCAGATCCAGAGTGATTCCTCACCTATCCTGTCAGGGGCCCAGTTGAACGCTCGAGTATAGATTCCCTATGCTCATGTGAACGGCCGGCCCCGGCCGGCCCGTAGATCTAAAAGGATCCATCCATAGGCCTGACCGGATATCGTTTGTCCACGAACAAAACAAAAAGAAAGTAGGGTTGTTTTTAGTAGTAGTTCATGAGACCTCGAATTCCCACGTTCCAGCGTGCATTATGCCAATAGGTCCCACCCCCAACTCTAGCTGAGAAGTTGAGTCACCCTTCTTTTTTTTTCAGAAAAACCATAGAATAAAGAAAGAAAGACTCTATATCCTGTATCGATCATAGGATCACTCTATGCTATGAATAGGTAAATTCTCTGTGACCTCCCACCGTTCACGACATCCCTTGCTTATCGCTGCGAACGGCTCCTCGGTGGAGGAGTAGAAGCGCTGGTCCCCTTTGGTCAAGTTGCTTGTGCCTGCTGTTACCTACCGTAGGACCTCCGTCCCCGAAGCGAAGAAAGAGGAGCAGGAACAACAGGTTGTCCTCTCCCGGCCCAGTAGTTCCGCAACTACTACCGTGGTTGTTGCCAACGGGGATCCCCCATTCCGAAAGGTTACTGGGCCGGCCGTTAGGTCCAAAGTTGTATGCCACTGCTATGGTGCCGATAGATTCACTACTTCAGCGCCGTTATCGGACATTGCAGGCTGAGCATCTATTTCTCGTATATCGCTCCACACCGAGAAGAGGGATGTGTACCTCCAGCAACAACAAGAATGGAACCATAGGCTCCTATGCTGGGAGCATTTCGGGGTATAGGTCTAACCACCTCAACTCCCCGTTTCTGGCATGCTATAGTTATTAAAGTCTCTCGACGACGGGAATGGGAGATTACCGGTAAGCCAGATGCTTCGCGAACCATATTCCACTTTAAGGCATTTCGTTGCACTTAAATCACCCTCGTGAAGAGGCGCACTCCGATACCATTGATGTCCAATAGCTTTGATAGTAATGGCTGGATCTACTACTACCTCGTCCATTGAGTATAACAGAGCAAATGATGGTATAGCAATGAACATCGGGATGATACTAGGAAATATGGTCCGAAGAATCTCGATAGTAGTTCCATGAACAATCCTTTGCGGGATTGGATTTTTTTTATAGTGGAAATGCCATAAAGCGCGAACCAAGATCCGTGATACGAAAACCAAAATCAGAATGAGGAAGAAAAAGATATCGTGATGTAAGTCCATTATTCCTTGCATCATAGGTGTTGCTGCGTCTTGAGATCCTAATTGCCATGGTTCCGCTGCATCACAAGGAGCAATTGTGAGGAATAGCCATTTTAGAACAATCATTTGGTTCATTCTTTTACTGCTCTGCTCCCCCCCCAAAAAAAAAGAGAGACTTGTTCTTGCTCTCCCAATTCAGGAAGACGGAAATCGCCGGTTGGGTTGGTCCGACCAAGAAAGGCATGGGAGAAAGAAAGATGCACAAAGCAAACTGAATGGGAAAGAAGGGCGTTCAACGTAGGCGGCCTGGCTCATCAGGTCCCCAGCCCACAAGCGATTGCTAGAGACAAGAGATCACGACTACTTCTATATACGCAATATTGACAACTCAACCGAGCTTTCCGATTGAGATATGAATCTACAGGGTAGAGGGTACCAGCTCATTCTTATCGAAAGCAGTAGTCTTCGGTAAACCGATTGATCACTAGAGATCGTTCAGAAATAAATTCCTTTTAGTGAGAAGCTCAGTCTAACACTTCACACTTGCATCATCGGGATAGAAATCAAAAGAGTCAATCTGGTTTCGTGTAACCTTTCTCTAGCTTTCGGATTAGAGCTGGAGCTAACGAATTGCAGTTTCTATGATAATAGAAGAGTTGATCGACTGATGGGAAGCCAAATAAGCATCGGCTGCAGCCCGAGCGATCGAAGTGAAGTGACCTTGAAGTCGGCCTCGTGAGATTGAAATAAAAAGAATGAAATTGGTAGGATTGGTTGTTGACCTCCGTTTCCAGCTTGGATTATTTGAAAGAGAGCTCGTGAAGTGCACTTTCCTTTCTTAAGATAACAGGATTCGACTGATGTGACCAAGGAAAGAAGGATCGGGAGAAGAGAACCTGGCTTAACTCGTTGATTGAATAGCCGTTGAATGGCGTTGGAGTGAAGTTAGCGGGGTCATCTCCTAGGAGGTTTTGCACCTGCAATTCAAAAAATGGAATCGCATTAATAATCGTCAGATTCGAGGTCCTAGGCATAGACGGTTTTGCACCTAGAATTGATGAAAAGAACCATTTGCATAATAGGGCTGGTGAAGAGTTCTCCGAGCCAGGATCAAACTCAGATTTTGAGGATGCAAAAAGAAGGTTTCTATTCGATGAAGTCAGATTTGAACGAGAAGATTTGAGAAAGTCGATCTTTTTCGCTTCAAATGGGCGGGTGGTTGAATCGTGCTGCTCCTACTTCTATTGATTGATTGATGTTCGAACCGGAGAGCTCCTCCAAAAGTGGAATCGGGTAGGAAAGTAGGGATTTTTCATTCGAAAAGCCTGTCACGGATCAATCCAATCGGTTTTCTTTTTCTTTCACTAGTTATGAGTTATGAGATTTAGAAATCTCGAATCGTGAGACTAGAAAAAGCTAGAAAGTGGCTCTCAGACTCATCAGCAGACGCAGCTGACCGAGATCTCTCAGTTCAGTAGGAATTTGACTGAAATCTATCAAGCTCTTTCGAATCAACGGATGCTGATGTGAGACTCCAATCCATAGGCGCAATCTGTCTATTCTCGTACGGCAGCTTGTAGTCCCCTCTCTTTCGGTACATTGTTCATAGGTTGGTTATAAGCCCGGAGATCCAATCTGATTCTTCCCCTTTAGAAGGGAGACGCTCGATGCGCCAACCTCGAGATTTGGATAAACGAAACTGGCCCTATAAGAGATATTCGTCCTGCTCCGCATCTGCTTCTTCGGCTGCTTCTTTGGCTTCAGCTCCTACTCCGAATCTTCCCCTTTGCATTTCTTATATGAAAAATAAAACCACTAGGAGCCTATTCTTTGAACCTGAAAGATTGGATATCCGGCATTTCCATTATTAGTAAGCCTTTGTTTGAAAGATGTTGATGCATTTTTGGTGATGGTAGAGCCCCTTTACTAGTAAGGCTCGTAAGTGAGATTTGGGCACCTTATCAGACGAAGTTGTTAGACCGCTTCGGATAGTTTGTTTTCAACCCGAAAGAACCTGACGTCACTTGTTTTTTTGCAACATCTTCGGTAAGTTCTGTGCTGGTCGTAGAATCCGAAGCTATGATGAAATATCCTAGGTTCCGCATCAGAGTTGGTACAGCGAATGCCCATAGACTAAACGGGGGGACCCAACTCGATATAGTGAGCTTGATATCGCATTTGCTAATCTTCCCCTATTTAAAGGAATTTTTAGAGGAGCTTACTATATATGGCAAAGGAATTCCTCTGCAAGGCTTTTGTTTGTAATAAGGTTCCTCCTGTACGCCTGTCAATGGATTCAATTGCCGACAGTGCCCTTACCGGAAATGGGTATGTATTGAGAGTGAAGGGATTGATTTCGCTCGCGCATTGAGAGTTTTGGATGAAGCCTTTTTAAGGAAGAAAAACCTTGACCCGCGTAGATATTGAGTCTAGTCCATCCATATTGCCTTTATGAAATGAAAGAACTCTTTCTGAACAGGGTTAGTTAGAATGAAGGAGATGATCGAGTTTTTAAGTTTCGATGGGGTTCTTTCTCCTGTAAAGTCGAACCTAGTTAGGAGTTAGTCTTTCCTAACCCAGTTGATGGATATTTCTAGGCTGAGCTTACAGCAATATAGTTCGCTCCAAGGGAAAAATGGAGTGGAGACTTCCTTTCCCATATCGTCTTTCATCCATTGGGATGATATCTTTCTTTGTTGGAGCTATAACTCTCCCGATTCATTACTGGGACTGCATTTTTATACTTTTACAGTCTAATACAAGTGTTTGGGCTAAGCAGCTTAAATCTCTTTTTATCAAGGGTAAGGTTTTGAACTTGTGGATTCTGCACTCGCTACATCATTTACTAGGGGTGATGGTGAAGTATTGCTAAGAGTTAATTGCTTTCTAAGAAGGGCTTTGCTTGCCCCCTTTAGTATAGTAGTAGTCTAGGAGATGGAAGCGATCATGCCAGCTCTAGTGCACCTAATACCATATGAGCTACATTGTTGAGTATGGTCAGTACAGAGATGGGTGGAGCCAGCTTTGCATACTCTATTTTAGGAAAAAAGCAGTAGCACTGTTAGTGTCCTAAGCCCTGTAATTCGAAGGGTAAGTCCGGTATAAACAGTCTTTTTGAAGGTCTTTGGTGCCCACCGGATTCATGGCCTGTCAATATATCATAGTGTGTAAACCTTGTGACACGTGTAGTGTTGATTGGTTTGGGTAGTTAATCAAGGTATGATCTAGATCATTTTAAATTTTCGGTATGTTGATACTATGGAGGAGGATGAAGAATGAGTTTTCTGGACTCAGATTTTAGTTTACCTCGTTGTTGATTGGTGCGGTGATCTTGATAACTGCGTATCTACTTCAGGTTTCGTGTTCTTGCGAGTGGGAGGTGTGGCATCCTAGTCTAGTCGATGCCTGTTGATTGTTGCACTCTAAACCATGGGAGTCGAGTGCTTTGTGCGTTATGCCTGAAAAATGGCCAAGATTCATACGCCCTATCCATAGTCACTTTTTGCTCTTTTGGTATATCTATTGCTATAGTGGATAAAAGGAAAGAAGAATTGTAATATTACGCATCAAGCATCAAGACTATATAAGATAAGGTATACTGCTATGCTTAACTATGCGCAAGTATACTATGCTATAGTATAATCGTATGTTATGCTAGACTACGAAAGCGAGAAACTCTCTAAGGAAAAGAAAGAGGAAAGATGAGTTGGTCGAGTTGATTCCATCTCCTTTCCCCCACCCGAGCCTGCAGTTGGTAGGCCAAATCCCCCTATAACCCCCCTGCCAAGTGATTGAGTTGAATGAAGCCCGGTTCGGAACGAGCCCCGGCAGAGGAGAGCAGCAAGCAGCACCTTGACCCCACAATCTAGTTTTTATTCAAATCCCGACTCAACCCCTCACCCTGCCTGCACCACAACCACTCTTTTTCGTTTACGGTTTCGTATCTCAACAAGTGCAAAGATACCCTATTTGAGACTAAGGCGGGTTTGGAACCCTCTGGGGTTCTCGTAGGGGACTCGGTTGTATTCCCTAATGTCTTGATATTGACAAATCCTAGGCAATTGGCTACCTATAGGATTAGTGGAGACCTGGCACCTAAGAGAGTCATAGCTAAGGTGGCGAGAGGCTTCTATGGAATTATTCAGAGGTTGTACTCGCCTTGAGCCTTTTGCCAAACGATTGAGAATACCTTTCCAAATCTCTGTTAGGCACGCTTTCGGGAAGAACATAGAATAGTAGAGAGTCGGGCGGTTTTTAATACCACTAGAACTCCTCGTTACAAACATGAAAAATCTCTCCTTTCGTATCTGACCTTGACATTTTCAATAGATTTCCCGTGTCTAGCGATCCCTCTTTGGGTTTGTGGATTAGGACCAATCCCTTCTTTTTGCAAGCTATACTCGGAAGAGAAAGAGTTATTGTGGCCAGACCTACTATGGAAATGTCAAGGATTTCACTTATCGAACGACTATATTCGTTACGTTCTGATATAAAAAAAGGGTTGGACGGTATCAACACCTTTTGCATCTTTTAAAGGAAAGAAAGTGGCTTGTGTTCAAAAACCGGGATGGAGCGTGAAAGATTTTCATAATTAGAGGTATCCATTATATCCACCACGTGGAGATGCGTTGGGAAGGATTTGAGACCGATGACTTCACAGATTTCTAGAGGAATTTTGAAGAAAGGTAGCGAGGGTAGGAAATTTCGATTTAGGAAAGGAATGGGTGGTCATATTTCATTTACAGGAAAAGAGACTATCATGAGTGCGACTATGCGCATGGATTAGAACCATAAAAAAAGTTTCTGTATCCACTGCATTTCGTAACATCCATTCGGCTTAAAAGCAATGTAGTCATAATGAAAGTAATCCTTCCCTGATAATAAAGCAGTATTCCCTTCAAAAGGATCGATCCCTATAAAGTAGTCTCCATCAGGCAGGCCGGTAAGGCTTTTAAGACTTTGAAACCGTTTCAGTAGAACTACTCACTAGTCCTCACTTTTTGCATATGTAAACCAGACCCATATCGTTTGAAAGGCTCAGTAAGAGGCAGTCTCTAGTCCAGTCTAGCGGTCATGTTTGAATCCGAACTAGCTGGAGATTCGCACATGACTCTACGCAATTTCATGATGCAAAAGTAAGACTAA